GCAGGAATTGATTGAAACTTTAGCATGGGCTCATGAACGCACACCTTTGGCAAATTTAATTCGATGGAAAGATAAACCAGTAGCTCTTTCAATTGTACAAGCAAGGTTGGTTGGATTAGCTCACTTTTCTGTAGGTTATATATTCACTTATGCGGCTTTCTTGATTGCCTCCACGTCGGGCAAATTCGGTTAATTATTTATGTATTCTATCCGCAATAATATATTTTTTTAATAAAAAAAGGTATGCACTCTTATATTTATTTCTACATCTAGGATCCGATTTGTATCATTATCATTGATAATAAGAGGAACTGAAGCATTATGGCAAAGAAAAGTTTGATTTATAGGGAGAAGAAGAGGCAAAAATTGGAACAAAAATATCATTTGATTCGTCGATCCTCAAAAAAGGAAATAAGTCAGATTCCGTCGCTAAGTGAGAAATGGAAAATTCATGGAAAATTACAATCCCCACCGCGCAATAGTGCACCTACACGTCTTCATCGACGTTGCTTTTCGACCGGAAGACCGAGAGCTAACTATCGAGACTTTGGACTATCTGGACACATCCTTCGGGAAATGGTTCAGGCATGTTTGTTGCCAGGGGCAACAAGATCAAGCTGGTAAGGATTTGAGTATCCCTTAATTTTTCTACTTTTTTCTATAATCGATGAGGCCCCTTTACCATTCTGTCTAAATAGGCTATTCTATTTGTACAGATATGGAATAGGGGCGCATTCAATTCTTCTTTGTTTATTAGAGTTTAGTCCAAGTTTTTTTGTTTCATCGCGGGGTAGAGCAGTTTGGTAGCTCACAAGGCTCATAACCTTGAGGTCACGGGTTCAAATCCTGTCTCCGCAACATTTTTGTCAACAAATGTAAGTTTTATTCTATTAACTAGTCATTAATTAATACTTGTCTTTTGGGACGCGAGGAAAAAATTACTCTATTGCCAGGTCAACTATACCGAATATTTTATATTTTTTCAATCCTTTTATATTTGGGCGGATAGCGGGAATCGAACCCGCGTCTTCTCCTTGGCAAAGAGAAATTTTACCATTCGACTATATCCGCATTTTTTTGTCTTCTTGATAATAAATTTATGGATAATATTTGTTCAAAGCTAGACGAGATATACTCTTTGGTTTGGGGTCATTTCATAAAATTCTACCAACAAATCAATTCAATTAACAATTTGATTAATAATAAATAATATATATATATATATTTATTCTATATATTGGTATTGAATTTCATATTCAAAAAAATATTATTCTCTATTTACATAAAATATTATTTTCTATATTTATATTAGATATCAATTTTTGATTAGTTTTTTTATTTAGTTTTTTATTACTATTTCATATTTATATTTTTATTACTATTTCATATTTATATTTAGTAAATTGATATTTTATTCATATTTTACTCAAGTTACAGAAGTTCGACCCCCCCCCTCTAATTTTTTGTTTTATTTATTTGCATTTTATGGACTTATATTGAATTTGAATGTGTAATTCATGGAATGGGAGGGGTCATCTCATTTTTGGATCTGCAACGAATGAATTCAAGAGATAAGAGAATTAAGGATACCCACCAAGAAGACAAATCCAATCCATAAAGATGTACCAGAAAATACAACATTTTTGTTACTCGACCAACCATCAGGAGACGCAAATACAACGGGTACACTAATCAGTAAGATTGATGAAGTAATAATTAATGCAAAAACAGCCAATTGGAAAGCAATAGTCATGTTTTTAATCCTCCAAGCTATTAACAAAAGAATATACACCATTAATCCTCTTACCCACTAAAATTTTTTTAATAAATAAAGGGATTTTATCATGAATCCGTTGATTCAAGATGACTTATTTCCAACTTATTTTTACCACTTTTATTCTATTCGGACATGAAGTTAAAGATTCTTTTTGACTCCACTAACGGGTATACTGGATCGTGTATCTCATTTAGTTATATAGACAGATTGATAGACCTATAAAGAAAGTCACACCCCATATCTTTCTCTACATAGTGATCGTATTAACTCATAGGGCTATGTTCTATTTGTCGAAAAAAAAATAAAATATAAATCATCTTTCGGAGAGATGGCCGAGTGGTTGATGGCTCCGGTCTTGAAAACCGGTATAGTTCATAAAAATAACTATCGAGGGTTCGAATCCCTCTCTCTCCTTTTGTTGGATGAATATATGTTTTTCTTTATTGGTTTTTTTACTTCTTAGCATCATAAATAAAGGAGAATGGCTCGGCTATACTATCCAGCCGAGCCAGAAAAAATTAGATTGAATTGCAAGAAATAAAGAAGACTTTTTAATATGAACCGATTTTTACTTTCCTTTTTTAACTACTACTTTTAACTACTACTTTAGTTAAGAGGAGTCATGGAAAGAACAGGTTCAAAATCACGATCAATTCCTTTTTCAAATCCTGCTGCCGCTGCTCGAGCCCTTCCCGCGTGCCATAAATGACCTACGAATAGGAA